AGTTTAGTTGTTTGTGTAGTATTGGTTTGTGTAGGGGTTTCATAGAATGGGATGTTTGGTTGCGGAGGGTATGGTGTGTGATTTGTGTACACTCTATGAAATGGGAATTTAATGGAGTGAGTGCCCATGGGGGTACAAATTTAATAAATTGTAATTTGAGAAAATATGTATCATGTGTTTTTTTGCATTTTTTGCATTTATGGATGTGCAAATATTTGCTATGTCACCCTAGCATTAATTAAAAAGTCAGTCTGAGGGGGTTATGTTGATCAAGGATACAAGTATGCCTTAACACCACCGTCGACCAGAGTATGCGAGATTATGCCGTTATCCGATCATTGACTATATGTGTTCGGGGGGCTCATGTGATAAGAGAATTGACTAATAAGTCTAATCCTGACTTAATTTGGCTGCGTGCATGTCTTGACGACTGTGCTGATACGGGCATACCGAAAAATAAAAGCTACCAAATGCCTGGATGGGTTAACTATGTCGCGATCACGGACTGGAAGCACCAAACCATCGAGATGTCTTATTTAAGGGGAACGAGTGGGCGATCTTATCCTTATGTGCCTGAGGTAAGAACCAGATGCCTGATAAAGTTCAAGGTTAGTCACCCCCACGATGGATGGGCCCGGAGCAAGAAGAGGGATCCTTGTATGGCGGGTTGCTGGTTTCTCGGAGGATGGTAGATTAAGAGACGATCTATTGGAAGGGGATAGTCATATTGAAGAGAATTGGTTTGACTTAATGCGCTAATGTGCGATACGGGCGAGCTGAAATGTCAGGGCTGGAGGGTATGTGTTGGAGGATATCCATGGGGGGGTGGGGTTATGTGGATAAAACATTATATGGTTCATGTAAGATTACACATTAATGTACTAGTACATTATGGATGGGGTCGGGCATTAATGCACGAATGACATAGATTGTGTTTGCTACACTCTTTGATAAGAGCCTGCAAGGAATAGTTTAGTCAGAATTTCAGCTTTGGGAGTTGAAGGCGGGGGTCTTCTCTCTTTCTTGATGTATCTCAGGAGGGAGGAAAGGTCTCATTTTTGGTTTACAAGACCAAGGTAATGTTTATACTACTGAGACTCTTCATTTTATTATTTTGTTTTCTACTAACCCTGCTAGGGGTATTAGAATAAGGATGATGAGGAAGTATAGGATTGATGCTAATTGGCCGATGATGATGTAAGGGTATTCTACTGGTTGGCTGCCGATTCATGTTAGGGTGAGGAGGGTGGAGATGAACGTTCAGAATAAACATTGGCTGATAGGTCGGAATATTATGCTGCGTTGTTTGGATGTGTGTAGGAATGGTAGGGCGACTAGGATCAGGATTGATATAACCAAGGCTAGTACTCCTCCTAGTTTGTTGGGAATAGAGCGTAGGATGGCGTATGCAAACAGGAAGTATCATTCTGGTTTGATGTGTGGTGGCGTGCTCATGGGGTTTGCTGGTGTGTAGTTATCAGGGTCTCCTAGTAGGTCTGGGTGGAATAGTGTTAGTGTTAGTAGAATGAGTAGTATGATCTGCAATCCTATGAAGTCTTTAAATGAGTAGTAGGGGTGGAATGGGATTTTGTCCGAGTCTGAGTTGATGCCCGATGGGTTGTTTGACCCAGTTTCGTGTAGGAATAGCAGGTGTACTATTGTAAGTGCTGTGATGATGAATGGTAGGATGAAGTGGAAGGCGAAGAATCGGGTCAGAGTGGCTTTGTCTACTGCGAATCCTCCTCAGATTCATTCCACTAGTGTTGGGCCAATGTAAGGGATTGCTGAGAATAGGTTTGTGATGACTGTGGCACCTCAGAATGATATTTGTCCTCATGGTAGTACATATCCTATGAAAGCAGTTGCTATAACTGATAGGAGAAGAATGATTCCGATGTTTCAGGTTTCTATGAATATGTAAGATCCGTAGTACATTCCTCGACCTACGTGAAGATACAGGCAGATGAAAAATATGGAGGCACCATTGGCGTGTAAGTATCGGATTAATCATCCGTAGTTTACATCTCGGCAGATGTGGGCTACTGATGAGAATGCGGTGGCTGTGTCTGCAGTGTAGTGTATGGATAGGAATAGACCTGTGATAATTTGTAGGATTAGGCAGGCTCCTAGGAGTGATCCGAAGTTCCATCAGTAGGAGATGCTGGAGGGTGTGGGCAGGTCGATGAACGAGTGGTTGATAATTTTGATTAAGGGGTGGGATTTTCGGATGTTGGTCATTAGTTCTTGTAGTTGAATACAACGATGGTTTTTCATATCATAGGTCATGGTTTAAACCCATGTGGGAATTATGACTTTAAACGTTTATTATTTTTTAAGTATTTTATTTGTTATTGGGTGTGTAGGTTTTTCTGTAAAACCTTCCCCTATTTACGGAGGGCTATCTTTGATTGTTAGCGGGGCATTAGGGTGCGTTATTATTTTAGGCTATGGAGGATCATTTTTGGGATTAATAGTATTTTTAGTTTTTTTAGGTGGTATGATAGTTGTGTTTGGTTATACCACTGCTATATCTATGGAACAGTACCCTGAGTCTTGGGTTTCTAATGTTGCTGTTTGAAGTGTGATGTTGTTTAGCCTGTTTATAGAAGGATTATTGTCTTATGTCTGGTTAAACTATGATTATGTTGAAGTTATTGTGCAGTTTAATAATATGGGGGAGTGGGTGATTTATGATGGTGAGGGTGGTGTGGGCTACTTGAGTGAGGGTCCTACTGGGGTTGGTGCTATTTATAGTTATAACTACTGGCTGATGTTTGTGGCAGGATGGTCATTGTTTGCAGGAATTCTCATTACTATGCAGATTATTCGAGGTAACTAGGTAGATAGGATTAGAGCTACTATGAAAGATAGTAGGAATGACAGAAAGTAGAGTTTAATTAATCCTGTTTGGTTTGATGTAAATATTGATGCGGTGTATTGAATATCAGATACATTTTTAGGGGCTGACTTTTCTAATCAAATTGCGTCTATGGAAGAGGAAGCTAGATTTTGACTTATTATTAGTTTTTTATAAGGTATAAAGCGGTGGGCGGTGGGAGTAAAGTACCCTAACATGTTTGAGAAGTTAAATAATTTATTAGGGTATTTGTTTTTTAAGTAGTGGCTTATAATGATTAATTCTATTGCTGTTATAAGTCCTAGGGCTGTAACTATGAGTGTTGATAGTTTAATATAGGTAGGTATGGTTATTTGAGGGATGCTTGTGGGGGGAATGTTGTTTGAGATGATGAAGCCTGCTAAGATACTGCCCATTGCTAGTCGTTTGATGGGATTGATTAATAGAGGGTTGTTTTCATTGATGTTAAGCGTTGTTGTACTTCGGGGGTGGTCTAGTAGTGCGTAAAACACAATTCGGCTGCTGTATACGGCTGTTAGGGATGTGGCGATTAGCGTAATTAATAGGGCTCAGGCATTAATGTACGATGAGTTTGCGGATTCGATGATTAGGTCCTTGGAGTAAAACCCTGTTAAGAAAGGTATGCCTGTTAGGGCTAAACTTCCGATAATTAGTGAGGAGGAGGTAAAGGGTAGCATTTTGAACAGTCCTCCTATTTTTCGGATATCTTGCTCATTGTTTAGGTTGTGGATAATTGAACCGGCGCATATGAATAGCATGGCCTTGAAGAATGCATGTATGCAGATGTGGAGGAATGCTAGGTGTGGTTGGTTGATGCCAATGGTGACTATCATTAGTCCTAGTTGGCTAGAGGTTGAGAATGCGATGATTTTCTTGATGTCGTTCTGTGTGAGGGCACACAGGGCGGTGAATAGTGTTGTGGTCGCTCCTAAACACATTGATATAGTTAAGATTGTTTGGTTGTGTTGGATTAGCGGATAGAATCGGATTATTAGGAAGATTCCGGCTACCACTATAGTGCTGGAGTGAAGTAGGGCTGATACTGGGGTGGGCCCTTCTATTGCGGAAGGTAGTCACGGGTGGAGGCCGAATTGGGCGGATTTGCCAGTTGCGGCCAGTAGGAGGCCTAGTAAGGGGATGTAGTTTATTTCGTCTTGTATAATGAATAGTTGTTGTATTTCTCATGAGCTGAGGTTTGTTATAAACCATACTATGGAGATAATGAATCCAATATCACCAATTCGGTTATACAAGATTGCCTGTAGGGCTGCGGTGTTTGCGTCTGATCGGCTCAGTCATCATCCGATTAGTAGGAAAGATATAATTCCTACTCCTTCTCAGCCGATGAAGAGTTGTATAGCATTGTTTGCGGTGACTAGGATTATTATGGTGATGAGGAATAGGAGAAGGTATTTAATGAATTTGTTCATGTCGGGGTCAGAGTGTATATATCATATTGAGAATTCTATGATAGATCATGTGACGAATAGTGCTACGGATATAAACGTGACGGAGAAGTAGTCTAGTTTAAAGCTTATGTTGATGGATAAGGTTTGGATATGTATTCAGTTTCAGTTGGAGATTACTGCCTCTTGGTTAGATAGTAGTAGCATGGTGGTTGGGATTAGGCTGATGAAGAATGACAATGAGATAATTGATTTTACGTATGAGGGGTATGATGTGTTTTTGGGAAAGTTAATACTAGATAGGGGGATAGGTGTGGTGAGAAGTAGTAGTGATATAATGAATGATGAGATATATAAGTTTATTACTTTTATTTGGAGTTGCACCAAGTTTTTAGTTCCTAAGACTAACGGATTGCTTCTATCCTTTAAAAGTGAGAAAGCCACGTTTTTAAGTATGGGATGTAGAGTTAGCAGTTCTACTTTACTTTCTTGGTAAAAAGGAGAGTTTAAATCTCTGTCTTTAGATTCACAATCTAGTGTTTTTGTTAAACTATTTTTACAGAATAGGTTTCCCATGATGATTTTAGGGTTGAGGGTTATTAGTAGCAGGGGGAGTAGGTGGAGTGTTATTAGTGTGTTTTCTCGTGTGAATGAAGGGGGAAGGTTGATGATGTGGTGGGGAGGTGTGCCTCGTTGTGTGGAAATTAGCATGTATAGTGTGTATAGTGCTGTGATGAGCACGTTTATTCCGGTCAAGATGATTGTGAAGTTTGACCAAGAGAAGGTTGAAGTGATGATTAATAGTTCTCCTACTAGGTTGATTGATGGGGGTAAAGCGAGGTTAGTAAAGCTAGCGAGGAGTCATCAGAGCGCTATTAGGGGAAGGATGGTTTGTAGTCCGCGAGCTAGGATTATGGTTCGGCTATGGGTGCGTTCGTAGTTGGAGTTTGCTAGGCAAAATAGGAGGGATGATGTGAGGCCGTGGGCGATTATTAAGGTTGTGGCTCCTATATAACTTCATGGTGTTTGAATGAGGATAGCTGTGATTACAAGGGCTATGTGGCTGATGGAGGAGTAGGCAATAAGGGATTTTAGGTCTGTTTGCCGTAGGCAGATGGAGCTCGTTATAACTATTCCTCATAGGGATAATAAGATGAATGGGTAGCTCATTGAGGTTGTGAGGGGCTCTAGGAGTTGCGAGATTCGTATTATTCCGTAGCCTCCTAGTTTCAGTAGGATGGCGGCTAGTACTATTGAGCCGGCGATGGGGGCTTCTACGTGGGCTTTTGGTAGTCATAGGTGTAGGCCGTATAATGGAAATTTAACTATGAATGCTATGATGCAGGCGAGTCATAGTATGCTGTTGGATCATGTGGGTAAAAGGGGAGATGCTTTGTAGCTGAATAGTATAAAGTTCAGTGAGCCTAGGTAATTTTTTAGGTAAGTTAGAGCTACTAGAAGTGGTAGGGATCCGGTGAGAGTGTAGAAAAGGAAATATAGTCCTGCCTTTATTCGTTCCGCTTGGTTTCCCCATCGGGTGATGATAATTAGAGTTGGGATTAGTGTGGCTTCGAATAGAATGTAGAATATTATTATTTCTGAGGTTGTAAATGTTATGATAAGTAGGGCCTGTAGTGTGATTAGTAGTGAGAGGTATAGTTTTTTTCGGACGGCGGGTTCGTTTTTTATGTGGTGCTGGCTGGCGATGATTATTAGGGGTAGGAGTCATACTGTAAGGTTTACTAGTGGAGATGACAGGGAGTCTGAGAAGAAGTTTGTTGAGAAATTGTGGCTATTAATGTCTAGTTTGTTGAGGGTGGGTAGGGAGATTAGTGCGATGAGTAAGCTGTGGCAGGAGGTGTTGATTCATAATAGTGAGTTTTTTGATAGTCAGGTGACTGGGATGAGTATGATTGTTGGTAGAATAATTTTTAGCATCGCAGGAGGTTTAAGTTTTGTACGTAATCTGAGCCGTAGGTGTTTGATACTAGGACTAGTAAGGCCAGACCTATGGCTGCTTCGCAAGCGGAGAATACTAGGAGAACTAGGGGGATGGTGTATGATAGGGTGTAGTGGGAGTTTAGTGTGATTAGGGATGCCATTACGAATATCGATAGTATCATTCCTTCTAGACATAGTAGTGATGATATTATGTGGGATCGGTATATTATTATTCCTATCAAGGATGCTATGAAAGCAATGGTTATGTTTATATAGATGGCGGACATTTTGGTAATTATGAGATGGATCATAATTTAATGAGTCGAAATCATTTGTTTTGTTGTTTAAACTAATTACCATATTTGTCTCATTCTAGTCCTTTTTGAGATCATTCGTAGAAGAGCCCTAGTGCTAAAACTGAGATCAGTATGAGTGAGACTGTAAGTATTAGGGTGAGGTTGTTGGTTTGTGATGCTCAGGGGAGGGGGAGGAGTAGGGCGATTTCTAGGTCGAATAGCAGGAACGTAATGGCGATTAAGAAGAATTTTATGGAGAATGGTAGTCGTGCGGATCCCATAGGGTCAAATCCGCATTCATAGGGGCTTAATTTTTCTGCGTAGGCGTCCATTTGGGGGAGTCAGAATGCGATTAGTATGAGGATGGAGGCTAGGGAGAAGTTTATCAGTAATGAGATTGTTATGTTTATTACTCTTTCTCAGGGTGTGCCGAGGCTGGTTGATTGGAAGTCAACTGTACTGTTTATACTAAGAGAGTATGAACCTCACCAGTAAATGGATACGTAAAGGAATAATCAGACCACGTCCACGAAGTGTCAGTATCAGGCTGCGGCTTCAAATCCAAAGTGATGTTTGGATGTGAAGTGGAATAGCAGTTGTCGAATGAGGCAGATTGTTAGAAATGTAGATCCAATGATAACATGTAGCCCGTGAAATCCTGTGGCTACGAAGAAGGTGGAGCCATAGATTCCGTCTGAAATGGTGAAAGGCGCTTCAAAGTACTCTGAGGCCTGTAGTAGGGTGAAGTAGATCCCTAGGATGATGGTGGTTAAGAGGCTTTGAATTACGTGTTTTCGGTGGCCTTCTATTAGGCTGTGGTGGGCTCATGTGATGGAGACTCCGGATGCTAATAGAATGGCCGTGTTAAGTAGGGGGACTTCCGTTGGGTTTAGAGGGTTAATTCCTGCAGGAGGTCAGTGTCCCCCTAATTCGGGGGTGGGTGCTAGGCTTGAGTGGTAGAAGGCTCAGAAAAATCCTGCAAAGAAGAAGACTTCGGAGATGATAAATAGTACTATACCATATCGAAGTCCTTTTTGGACTGTTGGTGTGTGATGTCCTTGGTAAGTTCCTTCTCGTACAATGTCTCGTCATCATTGGTATATGGTCATGATACAGGCTAGTAGGCCTAGTAGCATGAGGGTTATGGAGTTGAAGTGGAATCATATGGTTAGTCCTGATGTGATTAGGAGGGCGGATAGGGCTCCTGTTAGGGGCCATGGGCTGGGGTTCACTATATGAAATGCATGAGTTTGGTGATTCATTAGGTGTTGTCGTTCAGGTAAAGGCTGACGAGTAGAGTAAATACATAAGCTTGGATTATGGCTACGGCAAATTCTAGTATTGTGAGTAAGATTAAGATGGTAAATGTAATCAGGGCTGTGGTGATGTTGATGGAAATTAGGGTGAGGACAGCTTTACTGATTAGGTGTATTAATAGATGTCCTGCGGTGATGTTGGCTGTGAGTCGAATAGCCAGGGCTACGGGCTGAATGAATAAGCTAATTGTTTCGATTAATACTAGTATAGGGATGAGTGGGTTTGGGGTGCCTTGCGGGAGTAAATGGGCTAATGATTTTTTGGTTTTATGTCGGAAGCCTAGGATGACGGTTCCGGCTCATAGTGGAATGGCTATTCCTAGGTTCATTGATAGTTGTGTTGTGGGGGTAAAGGTGTATGGCAGTAGTCCTAGAAGGTTGGTAGATGAGATAAATAGGATTAGGGATGTGAGTATTAATGTTCATGAGCGGCCTTTTGTGTTGTGTATTGTTATTAGTTGTTTTAGTGTTATTTGGATTGCTCATTGTTGGAGGGAGGTGAGTCGGTTGTTGATTAGGCGGTTGGGTCGTGATAGTAGTATGGATGGGAATATTATGATAATGATGATGATGGGGAGGCCCATTAGTGTTGGTGTGGAGAAGGGGGCAAATAGATTTTCGTTCATTTTTTTTCTCAAGGGGTATGCTGTTTTGTGCGGAGGGTTGATTTAGTTTTGATGTCGTTGGGGTAATGGTAGTTTAGTATTTTTAGTTGAAATATAATAAATAGGGTGATTATTATTGTTGTAATTATTATAAATCACGTTGATGTGTCTAGTTGTGGCATGTCATTATGGAGAGTTTAGTATTTCTCTATCTTTAACTTAAAAGGTTAATGCTGCTATAGCTTCATAATGTTTTATGTTATTGATGATGATCAGCTTTCGAATGTTTTTAGGGGCACTATTTCGATTACAATGGGTATGAAACTGTGGTTTGATCCACAGATTTCGGAACATTGACCGTAAAATAGCCCAGGCCGTGAAGATATAAGGGTTGTTTGATTTAGACGTCCTGGGACTGCGTCTGTTTTTAATCCTAAGGATGGAATGGCTCATGAGTGTAGTACGTCTTCAGATGAAATCAGTATTCGTACGGGGGTTTTTATTGGGAGGACAACTCGATTGTCTACTTCAAGAAGTCGTAGTTCTCCTGGTTTTAAATCCGTGCTTGGTACTATGTAAGAGTCGAAGCAAAGTTCTTCGTAGTCTGTATACTCGTAGCTTCAGTATCATTGATGACCTAGGGTCTTTACTGTTAGTGATGGGTCGTTGACTTCATCAATTATATATAGGATTCGTAGGGAGGGCAGTGCAATTAGAATGAGGATTATGGCGGGTAGGATGGTTCATACCATTTCAATTTCTTGGGCGTTTATAGTGTTAGTGTGGGTTAGTTTTGTGCTGAGCATGGTGGAGATAGTGTAGAGCACTAGTGAGCTGATTAGGAATACGATTATTAGTGTGTGGTCGTGAAAGTATAGCAGTTCCTCTATAATAGGGGAGGTAGCATCTTGAAATCCGAGTTGATGGGGATAGGGCATTAAGATATATTAGGTTTTAACTAATGATTCGTCCTTGACAAGGATGAGTAATGGTTTTACTAATATCTTGCTGTTGAGAGAGTGGTAATGGTTGCAGGGCTGGCTTGAAACTGGCTTTTGGGGGTTCGATTCCTTCCTTTCTCGATTATATTTTGATGTATGTGGGTTCTTCAAATGTGTGGAAGGGTGGAGGACAGCCGTGAATTCATTCTAAGTTGGTGGAGGTTATTTCGGTTATGAGTACCTCTCGTTTCGAGGCGAAAGCTTCTCAGATTATGAAGACTATCATTATTACTGCTGTCAGGGAAATAAGAGATCCTATAGAGGACAGTGTGTTTCATATTGTATAGGCGTCCGGGTAGTCGGAGTATCGTCGGGGCATGCCTGATAGGCCTAGGAAGTGTTGTGGAAAGAATGTTATATTTACTCCAATAAATATTACGAAGAATTGGATTTTAGCTCATGTGGGGTCGAGAGTGTACCCTGAGAATAGGGGGAATCAGTGAACAAAGCCAGCTATAATGGCGAATACGGCTCCTATGGATAAGACATAATGGAAGTGTGCGACTACGTAGTACGTGTCGTGTAGGACAATGTCTAGGGAGGAGTTTGCTAGGACAATTCCAGTTAGACCTCCTACGGTGAACAGGAAGATGAACCCCAAGGCTCATAGTATTGCTGGAGATCATTTGATGTCTCCTCCGTGCAGGGTTGCTAGTCAGCTGAATACTTTTACTCCTGTGGGGATTGCAATGATTATTGTTGCGGATGTAAAGTATGCTCGGGTGTCTACGTCTATTCCTACTGTGAATATGTGGTGGGCTCAGACGATGAAGCCCAGGAAGCCAATGGATATTATGGCTCATACTATTCCTATGTAACCGAATGGCTCTTTTTTTCCCGAGTAATAGGTAACAATATGTGAAATCATTCCGAATCCTGGGAGGATTAGGATATACACTTCTGGGTGGCCGAAGAATCAGAATAGATGTTGATATAGAATTGGGTCTCCTCCTCCAGCGGGGTCGAAAAAAGTGGTGTTTAGATTTCGGTCGGTAAGTAGTATTGTAATTCCTGCGGCTAGGACTGGTAGGGATAACAGGAGAAGTACTGCTGTGATTAGTACGGATCAGACGAATAATGGTGTTTGGTATTGGGATATTGCCGGTGGTTTTATGTTGATGATTGTAGTGATGAAGTTAATTGCCCCGAGGATTGAGGATACACCTGCTAGGTGTAGTGAAAAGATTGTTAGGTCTACAGAGGCCCCTGCGTGTGCTAGGTTACCTGCTAGAGGAGGGTAGACCGTCCATCCTGTCCCGGCGCCGGCTTCTACTATTGATGAGGCTAGGAGCAGGAGGAAAGAGGGGGGTAGAAGTCAGAAGCTCATGTTGTTTATTCGTGGGAATGCTATGTCAGGGGCTCCAATTATTAGTGGGACCAATCAGTTTCCGAATCCTCCGATTATGATGGGTATAACTATGAAGAAGATTATAATGAATGCATGTGCGGTGACGATGACGTTGTAGATCTGGTCATCCCCCAATAGAGTACCGGGTTGCCCTAGTTCAGTACGGATTAGAATGCTTAGGGCTGTTCCAGTTATTCCTGCTCATGCCCCAAATAGCAGGTACAACGTACCAATATCTTTATGATTTGTGGAAAATAGTCAGCGGTTAATGAACATTGGTAAAATGGCTGAGTGGAAGCATTAGACTGTAAATCTAAAGACGGGGCGGGGAGCCCCTTTTGCCAGGCTTTGTAGTGAAATTTCATGTCGGATTGCAAATTCGAAGAAGTAGATTAGATCTGCCGGGGCTTCTCCCGCCTTTGTTTTTTTTATAGGCGGGAGAAGTAGATTGAAGCCAGCATGTTAGGGTATTTAGCTGTTAACTAGAGTTTCGTGGGGTAGTAGCCCACCAATCTATGAGGATTTAGCTTAATGAAAGTGTTTGGTTTGCGTCCAGTTGATGTAAATGTGATTTTTACAATCCTTATTTCAGGAAATAAATGTTGTGTATATTTACTTAGAGCTTTGAAGGCTCTTGGTCTTGTTAACCTAATTTCCTATTCTAGTGTTGTCATTATGGGGGATAGGGGTAGTATGAGTGTAGATACAATAATTAGTGGGGGTAGCAGGTATGGTATTTTGGTGTTTTGGATGTACCATTTTATTTTTAGGTTATTTGTTGATGGAAATAGTGTTAGTGATGTTGAGTAAGCTAGGCGTATGTAGAAGAATAGGTTTAGTAGAGCTATTATTGCCATTAGTGTGGGTAGGATGATGCTTTGGTTTTTTGTTATCTCTGTAATGATTATTCATTTGGGTATGAAACCGGTAAGTGGGGGGAGGCCTCCTAGAGATAGGAGGATGATTAGGATGGTGTTGGCTAGGATAGGTGAGATGTTTCATAAGTGTGATAGTGAGAGGGTGGTGGTGTTTGTGTTGATAGATAGTATGGAGAATATGGATAGTGTGAGTATAATGTAGATTAGAAGGTTTAGGTGTATGATTGAGGGGTTGAAGCATATTACTGTTGTTATTCATCCTATGTGGGAGATTGAGGAGTAGGCTAGGATTTTTCGTAGTTGTGTTTGGTTTAAGCCTCCTCAGCCCCCTAGTAGAATTGATAGGAGGGAGAATGAGATGATTATTGTTTGGTTTGCTGAGGAGTAGGCTTGGTACATGATGGATAGGGGGGCGATTTTTTGTCATGTGAGCAGGATTATTCCTGATCACAGGTTGGCCCCTTGAGTTACTTCGGGCACTCATAGGTGGAATGGGGCAAGTCCTAGTTTTATTATTAGGGATAATATTAGGATTGAAGAGATTGTTTGGTTTTGTGAGTGTATGATAGCCCATTGGCCTGAGAGGGCCACGGAGTAAATGATTGTTATTATAAATATTATGGATGCTGTTGCTTGGACTAAGAAGTACTTGGTTGCGGCTTCTGTGGATCGTGGGCTTGTTTTGTGCGTGAGGATTGGGATTATGGCGAATATGCTTATTTCTAGTCCTGCTCATATTAGTAATCAATGGGAACTGGTAAGTGTAATTAGTGTCCCTGAAATTAGGGTGAGGTAGATGACGCTATTGGAGATGAGGTTAATTAGTACGGGAAGGCGTGGACCAACATTTTCGGGGTATGGGCCCGATAGCTTGTTTAGCTGACCTTACTATTAGGATATAGTGTATTGGTTGCACGAGGAGTTTTGGTCTCTTTGGGTTAGGTTCAAGTCCTATTATTCTAGAAATAGAAGGGTTCAAACCTTCATGGTTCACTCTATCAAAGTAACTCTTTTTTCAGACATATTTCTAGGTTGTTTGTGGGGGTGTTCCGAATAGTCCGATGGGGAAAGAAATGTGTCATATACATATGGCTAGTGATATTGGTAGAAAATTTTTTCACAATAAGTGTATGAGTTGATCATACCGGAATCGGGGGTATGAGGCTCGGATTCATAGGAATAAGGAGGTTAGTATAAGGGTTTTAATTGTGAAGTATATTGTAAAATTTTCTGGGTTGGTGGATATTGGGGATGTGCTGATAAAGATAATGGTGGTCAGGGCATTTATTATAATGATATTAATGTATTCTGCTATGAAGAATAGTGCGAAGGGTCCTGCTGCGTATTCTACGTTGAATCCAGAGACTAACTCCGATTCTCCTTCGGCTAGGTCGAAGGGGGCTCGGTTGGTTTCTGCTAGGGTTGAGATAAATCATATTATGGCTAGGGGTCATGTTGGTAGGATCAATCATGTGTATTTTTGGGTTTCCATAAGGGTGCCTAGTGTGAATGAGCCGCTTAGGAGTAGTACTGATAGTAGGATGATGGCTAGGGAGACTTCGTAAGAGATTGTTTGGGCTACGGCTCGTAGTGCTCCTAGTAAGGCGTACTTGGAGTTTGATGCTCATCCTGACCATAGGATTGAGTATACAGCTAAGCTTGAGGTTGCTAGGATAAATAGGATTCCTAGGTTTATATTGATGAGGGGGTGGGGTATGGGGAGAGGGATTCATATGGATAGGGCTAGGGTTAGGGCGAGTATGGGGGAGATGATAAATAATGAGATGGATGAGGCTGATGGCTTTAATGGCTCTTTAATGAATAGTTTTAGAGCGTCTGCGATTGGCTGGAGGATTCCGTACGGGCCGACGATGTTAGGGCCTTTTCGTAGTTGTATGTAGCCCAGGAGTTTTCGTTCTATTAGTGTAAGGTATGCTATTGCTAATAGAATTGGGACTAGTAGTAGTAGTGTATTGATGATGTGCATTAGTTGCTAAGGAGAGGAGTTGAACCTCTGATGGTAAAGTTTTAAGTTTTATGCAATTACCGGGCTCTGCCACCTTAACGAGCCCTTTTCTAGGGCTTTTGTTTGGAACAATTGTTGGATTGATTTGTCTTCATCCTTTTGTTGTGAGGGCGTTATTGGTTAATTGGCTCCATTACTCTTGTCCTTTCGTACTGGGAGGAATATATAAATAGATAGAAACCGACCTGGATTGCTCCGGTCTGAACTCAGATCACGTAGGACTTTCATCGTTGAACAAACGAACCCTTAATAGCGTCTACACCATTAGGATGTCCTGATCCAACATCGAGGTCGTAAACCCTATTGTCGATAGGGGCTCTAAAATAGGATTGCGCTGTTATCCCTAGGGTAACTTGTTTCGTTGATCAATTTGTATTGGGTCAATTTATGATAGTTACTTTGACTTGTTTAGTCTAGGTTAGTATCATTCGGAGGTTGTGTTGTTCTCCGAGGTCACCCCAACCAAAACGTGTAATTTGACACAGTTAGTTGATATTGTTAATCTGTATAAATTAGGTAGTTGAAGCTCCAAAGGGTCTTTTCGTCTTATTTTGTTATCCCCGCCTCTTCACGGGGAAGTCAATTTCACTGACTGAAAGTAAGAGACAGAAAAATCTTCGTTTGGCCATTCATACAAGTCCTTATTTAAAGAACAAGTGATTATGCTACCTTCGCACGGTCAGAATACCGCGGCCGTTGAACTTTGGCGTCACTGGGCAGGCAGTGCCTCTAATACTCGTCATGCTAGAGGTGATGTTTTTGGTAAACAGGCGAGATTTGTGTTTGCTGAATTCCTTTTACTTTTTTTAGTCTTTCCTTGCGGCACTCCTGTGTTGGGTTAACAGTTGTGTAAATAAGTTGTTAATATGTGTTTGTTTTTATATAATTGTTAACTATCAGTGATTATTCGGTTAGATATAAACTTGTGCCCGGAGAATAATTTCTTGTTACTAATATTAACATTATTTCTTCTATGTTTTTATAGATTAGTCCAATTTTAGTTTAGGGGGTCAGTTCTTAGTTTTGGTATTGTGTTTTATGTGGTTTGTTGAGCTTGAACGCTTTCTTAATTGATGGCTGCTCTTAGGCCTACTGTGGTGGTGTTGTTACTTTACCCTCTATGCAAGGTTTTTCCTTATTTATAGAGCTGTCCCTCTATAGATTAGCTTTTAAGTCTTTATTAAGATTTATTTTTCTTTGGAAATGGCTTAAAGTTGAACTGATATTCTTGTTTGGACAACCAGCTATCACCAAACTCGGTAGGCTTTTCACCTCTACTTTTAAATCTTCCCACTATTTTGCTACATAGACGGGTTTGCTCATTGTTAGCTGCTCAAAAGTAGCTCGTTTGGTTTCGGGGTTATTTACACAGGGGCTTTTTGTAAATATATTTCTAGTTAATTCATGATGCAAAAGGTAATAGGGTTAATCTATGCTTTGTTGTACTGTGAATTAATTCTTTCATCTTTCCCTTGCGGTACTTTTTCTATGGCTCCGTGGATAAATTTCTATCTCCTATACTTTTTCTGTGTGAATGTTTTATTTTAAATAGGGAATTAGTTTATTGGCGATAGTTTGGGCTAGTGTTAGTTCAAATCGATCATAATCATGATGTCTTCTAGGTGTAAGCTAGATGCTTTTCTTAAGCTACGTTTTGTTTGTCCAAGCACACTTTCCAGTATGCTTACCTTGTTACGACTTGTCTCCTTTAGTTCCATGTTGACTGTTTAATATAGTATTGTTAGTCTTTAGAGTTTAAGGAGGGTGACGGGCGGTGTGTGCGTGCTTCATGGCCACGTTCAAACAAGCTCTCTATTCTTGTTTTACTACTAAATCCACCTTGTGTTATCAGATTTCATGGTAACTATCGTTTATGTTCTTGTATAAGAAAATGTAGCCCATTTCTTCCCATTTCATTGGTTACACCTTGACCTAACGTTTTTATGACAGTACTTGAGCTTACTTTTGTCCCCTGTAGAGGTTCGCTGAAGATGGCGGTATATAGACTGAAGTAGCCAGAAATGGTGAGGTTTAACGGGGTTTATCGATTATAGAACAGGCTCCTCTAGATGGGTTTAAAGCACCGTCAAGTCCTTTGAGTTTTAAGCTGTTGCTAGTAGTTCTCTGGCGAAATATTTTGTTGTTATAATATTTTATGTTTACGGCTAAGCATAGTGGGGTATCTAATCCCAGTTTGAACCATAGCTGTCGTGTGTTCAGGTTTGTTAAGATTACTTTCGTAGATAGTAGTGGGTTTGTCTTATCTGAAGTTTTTTACGACCTAGATAGAATTTAATCTTAGTCTGATTGTTTTCCCTAAACACTCTTTACGCCGGGTTTTATTAATTTGGGTTAATCGTATAACCGCGGTGGCTGGCACGATATTTACCAACCCTAGTCTGATCGCATAATTAAGTCAAACTTTCGTTCATTGCTTAATATTAATTACTGCTGTTTCCCGTGGGGGTGTGGCTAAGCAAGGTGTCTTGAGCTACTTGGTAGTGTACTTGATACCCGCTCCTTTTTGTCAGTTTAAGATTTTAAGGGCATTCTCACTGGCGGGGGGAGACTTGCATGTATAATTTTGCGCTAAACTAATAAAAAAGCCAGGACCAAGCATTTGTGTTTATGGAATTGGTTAATTCATCTAGGCATTTTCAGTGCCTTGCTTTAAGGTTAAGCTACATCAAC